TCATAGGAACGATCTATTTTATTTGATTGATGGATCCAACAACCAAACCTATTTTTTTTTTAATGAATTAAAAAAGAGAGTGGTTTTATTCGAAGCGCTTCGTGATTTTCAACCAATTATGTGCTTCAATATAATTACCTGGAGTAAGCGCTATAGCTTGTTTCCAATACTCAGCAGCTTGATCGGACCAAGCTTCCGCAATTTCAGAATCACCCTGTAGAATGGCCTGTTCTCCCCGGTCGGAATAGGTGGTTCCTTCCCTTAGAACCGTACTTGAGAGTTTCCTATCTCATACGGCTCAAAAATCGATTCTTTTTGTGTCCTATCTTAATCTACCCTATGCTAACTGAATTAGATTTCTCATAAACCTATCCCATTTTTTCTTGGGTTAACCAGAAGAAGTTAATTACATAAGTTTCAAACCCTAATTTTGATCAATAATCAGAATCAGTTTGATCTTTTCTCCCACCTTCAGAAGAATGAAGCATAGGTATCCCCACAATATCGTTAGAATTTTCTGAAAGGTAACTATCTCGGTTTCATATATGGAATTCATATAGAATCTTTGAAAAAGACTTTTTTCCATAAGAAAAAAGAACTTACTATCTTTGGGATCTGATGCTACACCGCTGCTCAATACCTTAGTGGATCGACTCTATTACATAAGTTGATTCCTAACTTTTGTCCCATATCATGACATAAGTAAGCAGTTCTTAACTGTATCGACTCAATAGCTCGCTAATTGATCTTTACGGTGCTTTCTCTATCAATTTGATCCTTTATCCATAGAATATAGTATATAGGCTGCACTCATTTTTTTTTTTTCTTCCTATTTTGGTTCTCGTGAAGTCTCTTTCCTTGCTACAGCTGATAAAAATCGTTGCTTTGGACGATGCATTATGTAGAAAGCCTATTTTTTCTAGTATTTACTAGCCAATTTGATCTTTGCTTTTTTTCCTTATTTCTATAGTGGAGATAGTCGCACGTAATGACAGATCACGGCCATATTATTAAAAGCTTGTGGTAAGAATGGGTTTCGTTCTAGTGCCCGGAAATAATATTCCAAAGCCTTTGTATGCTCTCCATTGCTTGTGTGTATAAGGCCTATATTATAGAGTATATAACTTCGATCATAGGGATCAATTTCTGGTCGCGTAGCTTCATAATAATTCTGTAAAGCTTCCGCATAATTTCCTTCGGATTGAGCCAACATCCGTTACGGTCGTTCATTCTATTCAAAAAATCTCCGTTCCAGAACCGTACATGAGATTTTCATCTCATACGGCTCCTCCCTTCTGCGCATAGTACTAAGGGGAATAATCCATAGAATAAAAATTGAACTATTCTCATCTCATTATGAACTGAAAGGAACTAGTATTTTTACAAGAAATCTCTAGCCAGCCTTCCCGCAAGAGGTTTTTTCTTAACACCAATCATATTAGTGTTAGATATAAATGGTAACTCCAACAATTTCTTTGTTCTCAACGCCTTCTATTTCCAGGAATTAGTCACTTCAACGATCTTTGATGGTTATACGGGTATCCAAAGTACAAACGAGATGGATGTTTGTTGTCCCAACCATTCTTGTTAGTCCCGATACCGATAAGGAAAGGGGGAATTTATAACAAAGTTTTTGTGTTGTTGATTCCTAGGTGTAGTGCTTTTTCCCTTATGCCGTCTATTGGTACTAATGTAGTGTAGGATTGACCCGCAATACAGAACCCATAGGTGTAACCTTTCGCTCAATACTCAAATCAACAATTGAAACATCTGAGGCTGCATCAATCGAGGATACACGATAGAAGGAATTGTTCTATCTCCAAACTTCACCTTCACCGAGCGTAGGTTTATTTCAAGAATTTCGTTCTTTCTATACCGAACCGCGTCTCTTTCTCGTAAGACTGAGGTGAGGGCTAAAAAAAACAAGAAAAAAGAATCAAATCGCACCATCTCTGTAATAGGTAAATGCCTTTTTTTCTCCTGAAGTTGTCGGAATTATTCGTAATAAGATATTGGCTACAATTGAAGAGGTCTTATCAATAAAATTTCCATTTATATGAGATCTAGGCATAATTAGCAATCCATTCTAGAATTCTTTTCATTACCCCTCGGGGAAAATGATCCCACAAACAAAGCAAAGGAATTATACAGTACGAAATAACATAAAAAAGACTAATTTTATTCTAATAAATAGATATGGGCTTTCCACTTAAATTGTCCCCTTTTGTTTGGGAAAGATATGAGATATTGGAATCAGATTGATTTCATTCCCATTTTTGTAGTATACCAATGAGCGGAACTATTACTATTTCATCTAAGTTAAATAACCAAGGACTTTTTTTACTACAGATTCTAATAACTCGAGAAGTTTTGATTTGGTTATGATCCAAAGAGAAAAAAGAATGGAATAATCATTCCATGAAAAAATAGCGTAGAGTAACCATACCTTCTGTTTGCATAACGTGTATACACCACGCCATACAATCGAAATATCAAAATC